GAGGTCGAATGAAAACCATCCAATTGCAGGTAATGCCAAAATATTTTGATTTTGTCAGGATGAATCAAAGTAAGGGTTTCCTTAGAAAAGGATTCTATCAAAAAGGATTCTATAAAAACAATGATAACTAGAAAAGAATAGAAGAAGAAAAGAAGGAAATAAAAAAACATAGTATAGAAAAGATATCCAAAATGATATAGAAATCATTATCCTACCCTTATTTTTTATTTCCTTAATTGCATTTCATTTGATTAGGGCAAAACCTCTGCCTTTTTTAAAATATCCTGAACAGTTCCTGTAGGCTGAGCACCTTTTTCAAGGAAATAGAGAATAGCGGGAACGTTTAAATAAGTTTGATTCTTGATCGGATCATAAAAACCCACTTTCTGAAGATCTCTTCCTTCTCTTCGAGATCGAACATCAATTGCAACGATTCGATAGACGGCTCATCGGGATAGATGTAGATGAAAAAGAACCCCCCCCCCCCTAGAACCGTATAGGAAGTTTTCTCCTCGTACGGCTCGAGAAAAAATGATGTTTTGTCTATGGAAAAAATTATAATAAATAGAAAATCCGTAAAATGCATTAGTCTATAATATCATTTCAAATTTCAATTTAACTCATAGTCATTTTTATTTAGCTTCCTTCCTGAAAAAAAAAAAATCATTTGTACTCATAACTCAAGTTCAAGTCAATATTTCAATAGATAATAAAATAAATAATAAATAATTCTCAAATATATTCAATTTCTTTAAGATATTTTTTTATTGAGTGGTCTTTAACCCACCATTTTTGTCTCGTTTAAAATTTATTTGGATTCTTTATTCGCATCTGTGAGACAATTGAAGTGGTGTTTCCTTGTTCTGGGATCCTTTATTTTTGTTTTCAATCATTGGGTTTAGACATTACTTCGGTGCTTATTAATCCTTTCAAAATGGTAGCAACATACCCCTTTTGGGATTTCTTTCTATCAAAGGCGCGATACACTCTTGATCGAAAAAGTTTTAGCCGTTCCAACAAATTTGTTCGAATGGAATCCTTTCAATTTCTATATCGAAGATATACTTACGAAGTTGTTCCAATTTATTAATTGGCATTAACCCTAGATCGTTGCCCCTGAGAAATTCATAAATACTTTCTACTCGAGCTCCATCATGAACTATTTACATTAGAACAAAAAAAAAGAAGGGTTCTAGTAGAATAGAACAAACGACGTCGAGCCAAGAGCACCTTCATTCCTATATAAAATGGTGGATGTAACAATAAGAATCCACACCGGATCGTGTCCTTCAAGTCGCACGTTGCTTTCTACCACATCGTTTTAAACGAAGTTTTACCATAACATTCCTCTAATTTGGAACCAGTATGGAATTGATTCAATTATGGAATCATGAATAGTCATTGGTTCAGTCGGTACAGAGACATAGTTATTTATATTTAAAATATTTAATAACATCGTAATAAAGATTTTTCTGAATAAATTTTAGTGAAATGCCGTCTTTTTTTGTCTGAATAGAACATTTTTCTATAAATGTCGACTCAAAAAAATATCTAACAGAAATATTAACAAATCAAAATAGAGAAATAACATAACTAACAGAAATTGCACAAATAAAATAAATAAATTCTATTTGACTCTGCCTCTTCAAGTGACTCAATAAGATAGACTGACCATTTCTAACTTCCCAACCTAGAAGGAATAATTACAAATCTTGTCTTGATAGTTGAAAAAGTTTTATACTTCTACATCATTCTTTGAGTCAAGTTTTACTCCTTTTTATTAGTTATCATAAAAAAGCAAGATCCCCGTGTGTGTGTGTGTTTTTTTTTTTTTTCAATTTCATTGGCACTGATGCAAAGCAAATAAGCTAAATGGATCGAACAATAAAAAGAAATATCATTGTTAAATATTTTAATTTTCATATTTTAGGGATGCAATTTAGTTTTCAAAAAAATGGAAACACTATTGTCACGGAAATAGGATAACCATACATACCTATAGGCTAAGCACTTCCTCTTTTATATGTATTTTCATATTTTTTTACCTGAGGTTAAGTAATCTTTCTCCAACTGCGCCCCATTTTCTATGGGTTACAAAAGGATTAAGTTACTTTTGCGTGTCATTTGAACTCGATTTAATTTGGTTTGTTAAAAACTCAGATATTATCCCGCAAAGAATAAAAAAAGTCTATCCAAACCTTGAAACAGAACCTTGTTGAACAAAAAAGAAGTATTAGAATATTAGAATACAATGGATATGCTCTGGGACGGAAGGATTCGAACCTCCGAATAGCGGGATCAAAACCCGTTGCCTTACCGCTTGGCTACGCCCCATTTCTATTTTTATTGGATACTTATACTATTACAGAATAATATTGGTATTAAGTGTTCGTCAATTCCAGTCCAACTATATAGAGAAAATCTTTCTTCTTTATAGAATCTATTATGGATTCGTACTAGGATTTTGGCATGTGTATATCTCGAATAAATTCAACGGAATTTATTGATCATTACATATAATTCAATTAAGATATTGTATGAAAGTATGATTTCTTCTATTCTCCTTTGAGAATCGGAGGATTTTTGATTGAGAGGAAAAAGAAGGATTTTTTGTCTACCCTACTTTACTTCATTTTTCCTTATATCAATAACTCAATCAAAATGCAATTATCTCGACGAAAAAAATGCTTAATATCTTTAGTTTGATCTGTCTTAATTCTGCCCTTTATCCGAGTAGTCTTTTCTTAGCCAAATTGCCCGAAGCCTATGCTTTTTTGAATCCAATCGTCGATTTTATGCCAGTCATACCCCTGTTCTTTTTTCTTTTAGCCTTTGTTTGGCAAGCTGCTGTAAGTTTTCGATAAGATCTTTAATACTATCATATAAAATTCATATTTATTCAAGAAAAATTATAACAATTGATAAGATCAAATAAGTCTGACAGTATGAACCTTCGATTCAAACATTGAAATTCTCGGATAGCCGCGAGACGCCCTATTTCCTGATTTTAATCCTTTTTACGGCGAAATACCTTATTAGCTTCGGGTCCCTTACAATATCAAATTTGGGTATAAAAGTGATTTGTGGTAATCAAAAACTCTTATTACAAATTTCAACTTCATTTAAATTTCTGAACATTCTTTTCTATTTCTAGAATTCTTTTCTTGGTGTCAAAATAGGATATGTGATATAAAAATGGAGGATCTATTGTCTTTTCTCGTTTTTCTTTTTCAAAAAATGATCTTGGAGGTTGTGTAATGCTTACTCTCAAACTTTTCGTTTATACAGTAGTAATATTCTTTGTTTCTCTCTTCATCTTTGGATTCCTATCCAATGATCCAGGACGTAATCCTGGACGTGAAGAATAATTTTTTTTTATTACTTGATATTTATATTTTATAATTTTCTTAAGATTTTATTTGAGCTATTCCACACATTTCACAAGGAAAAAAATCAAAAGGGGTTTGCAAAATTTGAAAGAAAAAATGGAAAATCATCAACGGAAACGGAAAGAGAGGGATTCGAACCCTCGGTACGAATAACTCGTACAACGGATTAGCAATCCGCCGCTTTCGTCCACTCAGCCATCTCTCCCAATTGAAAAAGATACTTACTATGTTACATTACACATCAAGTAAGGATTAAAGAAAGTATTTCTTTCACATTCTTTATCGTTATTATATAATTAGCAATTCCATTTAGATGCTCGAAAGATCAAAATGGAAAGATAAATAAAGAAGACCTTCTTTCTTTTATTTTGTTCGAAGTGCCTTTTGGGCCTGGCCCGGTCAATACCCAGCCGGGCCTTTTTTTGTTCCAACAAATTCCCTTTATTTATAGGCAACATACTATAAATAGCCAATTTGGTATCTGTATAAGAATTGGTATCTGTATAAAAATATCTGTTCTGGGGTTTACATATACCTATAATTTTTGTTATAATGGAAATTGAGAAGGATTTTGGATAAAAAAAATAAATTAAGTATGTATCAAAAAATTTTTTCTTATGTCATTAGGCAAACCAAAAATTATATCCAAATTCAAGAATAATTCACGAATTCTCAGTCAATAAATAGTTAATGGTTCCCATAAATTGAGGCTTTTTGAGTGAAAATAGAATAGAATTTCAATATAAAAGTGAGTGGAAGTTTGTAGATACTATACAATCAATCGAAGGGGCAGATCAAATACAATAAAAAGGGGAAAAATGCTTTCTTTTCTCATTTTTTTTTTATTTAGAAAAAAGGATTAAGATGAAAAAGGGATGCAAGTACAATAAACTCAAGTTTACTAATCCAACTCAAAAAGGGAAATTTGGATCCTATTGTGTATGTGTATCGTTTTGGCGGCATGGCCGAGTGGTAAGGCGAGGGACTGCAAATCCCTTTTTCCCCAGTTCAAATCCGGGTGCCGCCTCATCAACAAACTAATCGAAATCTCTTATCCGCTTTTTTTTGTCCGCGATTTTTTGATGTTCTGGGGATTTTGTAAAATATTGGAAATCTTTGAATCTAAAATGAAAAGAAAGATTATAATGGGCGAAGCAAGACTTCCAGATTATCTTCTACCGCTAATGTAATGTCTATTGATTGGGTCTTGAATTACATTGGATAACCGGACGATAATTCGACTACTAGGTGGGAAAGGGAAGTACTTTCTATACTGTAATCTACGTATATAGACTCGCGAGAATCCCTGAGTGTTCAGGCATTCAATCACTATTAGATTGAGATTGGATAGAGAATTTACCTTTTATAGTTTATATAAAAAAAAATTCTCTCGTCAAGAGTATAATATACTATCTCCCAACTCCTTCAGAGAGACAATCGAGAAAGGGTACAGATTATCAATCATATAGGAATTTTTAAAATCTATTTATTTGATTGGTCCATGTGTTCGCCCCGAATACCTTTTTGACTCTGGACCATTCATTCTACTATTATTAGTGAGCAATAATGGAATAATTCTATCATAGAGATAAGGGACATAATTCACATGGATATAGTAAGTCTCGCTTGGGCTGCTTTAATGGTAGTCTTTACTTTTTCCCTTTCACTCGTAGTATGGGGAAGAAGTGGACTTTAAAAGCACTCCTAATTTAGTTGAGAAATGAAAAGGTATCGATTTTTTTATAGATCGTTCTGCAACGCATTCTTTATTTAACTTGATTTTCAAATAAAAATATCTGCATTTCGAAATTCCATTAGATTTTAGTGGAGAAATGTATTCTATAACAGTATATTAAAACAATTAAATTATTTGGAATATATATATAAATAATAAAATAATAAATTAAATAATAATAAATATATAAATATAAATGTATGTATATGTATGAAAGAAAAGATTGGGTCCTACGTCAATTCCAGATATGGATTAATAACTACATATATTGAATATTGAATTGAAGATAAAAGTGAATATACCCTTTTTATTAGAAAGTAAAGTACAACTTTATACACTACTATAACACTAATAGAGAGTATGGTAAGTAAGAAAGAAATTTCTTTCTTACTTACCATACTCTCGGATCTCATAGAATATCGCCGATTATAGCCCCTTGATTTCAATTTCAGCAAAAATAGAATACTTTTCTTTTGATTTCTTCAAAGAATTCAGAAGTTGAGTTTCAGGTAAAGTAATTAATTAATTATTTTGACTTACTGTTTTTACATAAATGATAAGTAGAAAAGCAGTCGGAACTAAAATGAACAGTGCAGTAGCAATAAATGCAAGAATATTTACTTCCATAATCTCATTGTTTTTTTTTATTTCACAATACAATAACTCGGGATTTAATCCCATAGAGATGATAAATCTTTCACCTGTCAATTCAATGAATGCATTACCTATCGATGATATTGATATTGAATCGGATCAATATCATGAATAACAATATCCGAGCTATTAAATTAATTCGTCATGGAGAATTAATAGTATATAACATATGAAGATCTTTTATCCATACCGAATCCAAGATAGGATTCCCGGACCAATCAAAAATTCCTTTATTTATCCTTCTTTTCTGTTCTTTCTTTTCTATAACCTACCTTATCTTCCTTGTAGAACCATCCAATGACGTATAATCTAACCCGTCAGGTTCCATTAACTACAAAACCCCACCAACAAACAATACAAGTGAAGTGGAAAAAGACAGGAATTAGGTTCTAAATGTTTAGTGATCCTCTTTTCTTTGGAAGACAAAACAAAGAAGTATGAGAAAGACGAGTCGTGGCAAAAAAGATGAAATATTGTGTCAACTTTACTATTTTAGTTATTTTCATTTTAGTTGAGGTTTAGGGTGCGCTCTTTCTTCGAGAGAATACTGAAAAAAAAAGAGGGAACCCCCTTTGGAATTCAATTATTCTCTCTGTCCCTTCATTTCAATTTCACAGAAAATGTAGAGGCGAATTGATGTACTTATTGGATCCGTCGGGACTGACGGGGCTCGAACCCGTAACATCCGCCTTGACAGGGCGGTGCTCTAGCCTATTGAACTACAATCCCAGGGAAATAAGAAGAGATCTAGCAGAAAATTTAGATTTTTTTTATTTTCTTGTATCAGGTATTTCTTAAGAACAAGAGGGTTCTACCATCTGATAGTAGATTGGCGAATTGTTGGGCCGAGCTGGATTTGAACCAGCGTAGACATATTGCCAACGAATTTACAGTCCGTCCCCATTAACCACTCGGGCATCGACCCAACGCCTAATTCATTTTAGACGTTCCATAATCAACTTCCTTTCGTCTCCCAAGTAGACTTGACAAATACATATCACTTGAAATCAAATATAACATTTGATATAAAATAGAAAGTATCTTCTGAGTAGACTAATAGAAGGACTTGACAAATATGGATCACTTAATAGAAAATCCCACTCCTATAGTCTTTAGTCTTGGTATACCCCCAGAGGGACTTGAACCCTCGTTTTCTCCGTGAAAGAGAGAGGTCGTAACCACTGGACCATAGGGGCCTATGCCACCTTCATTCATAAATCAACTAGAAATAGGTAATAAGACAAATACCATAGATAACTAAGGCCACCTTAACTTAATATAACTCAGGCCTAGAGCCGCCTTTAGGATTTAGGTGATGCATAGGATATAAATAAAACGGAAAAACTCGTTAACTATTCTGAGGATTAATGGTAATCAAACTTTACCATTAAACTATACAATCTCGAAACTGGGTTTCATTGGTCTTTCTCGTCTTTATCTTTCTGATTCCCGAAGGGTTATGCGTTGGATCCAAGATCCTTCACTCCACAGTGGATTTAAGGTGGTTTACCAAACTATGATTTGTTCGGTCAAATTATATTGAGCCCTAAGTCATACTGTCAATTAACGACACGACAGGACAAGAGTGCAATAAAAGAAGAGAGAAGACGGAGATCTGGATTAGCTATACCCGCGTTAATAATAATATAAGTTAATAAATACAACATTCATACAGTTTTCTGGTATTCAATATTGAAATAGATTAGAATATCTATGCCGTTA